TTTTTATATATGCCCTAGTGATGGAAAACAAATAGTATCTTTTACATATCCACCCAGTTTATCCACTTTTTCAGAAATGATAGAGCGGAAAATTTCTTTGTACACGACAGAAAAACTATCGCAAGAAGACTTGTATAATTATTGGGTTTATACCAATGAACAAAAAAAATACAACTTAAACAATGAATTAATAAGTCGAATAAAAATTCTAGAAAAAGAGAAGGGATCTCTTGCTTTAGATATGCTAGAAAAAAGGACCAGATTCTGTGATGATGAAAATGAAGAAGAATACTTACCCAAAAGGTATGATCCTTTTTTCAACGGGCCCTATCGGGGAACAATAAAAAAATGCGATTCAAGTGCAATCATGAATGATTTAATAACTTCCACGGTAGATTCCGTAAAAATATTTTGGATAAATAAGATTCATGGTCTATTTCATAATGATTCTCAAGAATTGGAACATCAAAAGAATAGATTCGACTTTGACGGGGAATTATTATTGAATTCGAATTCGATTGGGAATTTTTTAACCTCAACCGACAAATTATCTTTTGAACGCGCACGAAGAGTTGATTCAGAAAGTCAAGCAAAATCTTTGAAATTTATATTCGATGTAATTACAACTGATCCAAACGATCTAACAACAATGAAAAAGAAATCTATTGGAATGGAAGAAATCAGTAAAAGGGTTTCTCGGTGGTCATACAAATTGACAGACGATTTGGAAGAAGAAGAAGAAGAAAATGAAGAAGAATCGACGGAAGATCCTGAAATTCGTTCAAGAAAAGGCAAACGCGTGGTAATTTATACTGATAACAATCAGAGTACTAATTCCAGTGCTAGTAATAATAGTACTAGTAATACTAGCACTAGTGATGAAGAAGAGGAAGTGGCTTTGATACGTTACTCACAACAATCAGATTTTCGCCGGGGTATAATCAAAGGATCCATGCGTGCTCAAAGACGTAAAACAGTTACTTGGGAAATGTTTCAAGCAAATGTGCATTCTCCACTTTTTTTGGATCGAATAGACAAAACATTTTTTTTTTCGTTTTTTGATATCTCTGAAACGATTAATCTCATTTTTAGGAATTGGGTAGGGGGAAATCCAGAATTACAAATTTCTGATTTTGAGGAGGAGGAGACAAAAGAAAAGGAGAAAACAAACGAAGAAAAAGAAGAGGAAAATGAACGAATAGCAATATCAGAAGCTTGGGATACCTTTATATTTACTCAAGCAATAAGAGGTTTAATGTTAGTAACCCAATCTTTTCTTAGAAAATACGTTATATTACCCTTATTGATAATAGCTAAAAATATCGGCCGTATGTTATTATTGCAATTCCCCGAGTGGTATGAGGATTTGAAGGAATGGAATAAAGAAATGCATGTTAAATGTACCTATAATGGCGTTCAATTATCAGAAACAGAATTTCCCCAAAATTGGTTAACAGACGGTATTCAAATAAAGATTTTATTTCCCTTCTGTCTGAAACCTTGGAGAAGATCTAAAATACGATCTCATCATCGAGATCAGAAAATAAAGAAAAAGGAGAAAAAAGACAATTTTTGTTTTTTAACAATCTGGGGAAAGGAAGCAGAACTACCTTTTTGGTCTCCCCGAAAACGACCTTCTTTTTTCGAACCCATTTTTAAAGAACTCGAAAAAAAAATGATAAAATGGAAAAAGCAATTTTTTCAAGTTATAAAGGTTTTCAAAGAAAGAAGAAAACGGTTTCAAAAAGTTTCAAAAGAAAAAACAAGATGGGTCATCAAAATAGTTCTAGTTATAAACTTAATAATGAAAGAACTTGAAAAAATAAACCCCATTTTCTTATTGAAATTGAGGAAGATGAAAGTATATGAACCGAATGAAAGCGGAAAAGATTCCAATATAAATAATAAGATTATCCGTGAATCGACCACTCAAATTCGATCCATGAATTGTGTAAATGAAAATTCTTCACTCATAGAAACGAAAATCAAAGATCTTGCTAATAAAACAATCACAATTAGGACTCAAACAGAAGGAATCACAAAAGATAAAAAAAAAATAGTTCGAATTTGTGATGATAAAAGATCGGAATCACAGAAGGATATTTGGAAAATATTCAAAAGAAAAAATATCCGATTAATACGTAAATCGCATTATTTTATAAAATCCCTCATTGAAAAAATATACATAGATATATTACTATGTATCATTAAGATTCCGAGGATCAATGCACAACTTTTCTTTGAATCAACAAAAAAAATTATCAACAAATCCATTTACAACGATGAAACAAATCAAGAAGGAATTGAGAAAACAAATCAAAATACAATGAACTTTATTTCGACTATAAAAAAGTCGTTTTCTAATATTTCTTGTGACTTATCTTCTTTGTCTCAAGCCTATGTTTTTTACAAATTATCACAAAATCAATTACTTAACAAGTATCATTTGAGATCTGTACTTCAATATCAGGGTACCTATCCTTTTCTTAGTGATATAATCAAGAATTATTGTACGACACGAGGAATATTTGATTCCAAACCAAGGTATAAGAAAATTCATAAGTCTGGAATGAATAAATGGAAAAATTGGTTAAGGAGTCATTATCCATACAATTTATCTCAGACCAAGTGGTCCCCCTTAGTACCGAAAAAATGGCGAAATAGAGTCAATCAATGTCGTACAATTCAAAAGAAAAACTCAATGAAATTGGATTTATATAGAAAAAAAAAAGACCAATTAATTCATTACATGAAACAAAACTACTATCCATATGCAGTCGATTCATCAATACGTCAAAAAGAAAAATGGAAAAAACATTACGGATATGATCTTTTATCATATAAATATATAAATTATGGGAATAGTGGGAACTCATATATTTATGGATCAACATTACAAGTGGGGGACAAAAAAATTCCATATAATTTCAGTACACCGAAACCCGAATCATTTTATGGATTGATAAGTATAGCTATTAGTGATTATCTAGAAAAAAGATCCATTATTGATACGAACAAAAATATGGATAGAAAATTTTTTGATTGTAGAATTCTCCATTTTTGTATTCGAAATAATATTGAAATTAAGACCTGGACCAATACGCATATCGACACCACGATTCATAAAAATGCTAAAACCGAAACTAAAAATTTTCCAAAATTTGAAAAAAAAGATCTTTTCTCTTTTACGATTGATCACAAAATAAACCCATCCAATCAAAAAAATATTTTTTTTGATTGGATGGGAATGAATCAAGAAAGGTTATATCATACCATATCAAACCTAGAACCTTGGTTTTTTCCAGAATTTGTGCCACTTTTTGATGCGTATAAAATTAAACCGTGGATCATACCAATTAAATTACTTATTTTTAATTTCTATGAAAATATTAGTCAAAATGAAAAGATCGGCATAAATCACAAAAAAAATCTTCCTATATTAGCTAATCAAAAAGAATATCTTGAATTAGAAAATTCAAAAAAAAAAAACGAACAACAAGGCCAAGGAGATTTTGTATCCGATCTAAAAAAACAAAACAAAAAAAAAGATGTTGAAGAAGATTACACGGGAGCAGACATTAAAAAAGGTAGAAAGAAAAAACAATTCAAGAGCAAGAAAGAAGCAGAACTTAATTTCTTCCTGAAAAAATATTTTCTTTTTCAATTACGATGGGATGATCCCTTGAATCAAAGAATGATCAATAATATCAAGGTATATTGTCTTCTACTTAGACTCATAGATCCAAGGGAAATTGCTATATCCTCAATTCAAAGAGGAGAGATGCATATGGACGTAATGTTGATTCAGAAAGACTTAACTCTTACAAAATTAATAAAAAAGGGAATATTTATTATCGAACCAATTCGTCTATCTATGAAAAAAGACGGAAAACATATTATATATCAAACCCTAGGTGTTTCATTGGTTGATAAGAATAAGCGCCAAACTAATGAAAAATGCATAATAAAAAATAGATATGTTGATAAAAAAAATTTTGATGGATCCATTGCACGACACTGCAATATGCTTGTGAATAGAAACAAAAATCATTATGATTTGCTTGTTCCGGAAAATATTCTATCTCCGAGACGTCGTAGAGAATTGAGAATTCTAATTTGTTTCAATTCCCGGAATTGGAATGTTATGGATAGAAATCCAATATTTTGCAATCAAAATAACATAAAAAACTGTGCACAATTTTTGAACGGGAAAAAGCATCTTAATACAGATGCAAATAAATTGATTAAATTCAAATTGTTTCTTTGGCCCAATTATCGTTTAGAGGATTTAGCTTGTATGAATCGTTATTGGTTTGATACCAATAATGGTAGTCATTTCAGTATGTCAAGAATCCATATGTATCCACGATTCAGAATTAGTTAAATTAATTAATCGTATATTTCTTATAAAATATCTATCGTATGACATATTCGCTAGATAAAATAAAAGCCGAAAGATATACGCTATGTTACATTCTGATAAATGATACCGATTTAATTCCTTATCAATTGGATCTAGGAAGAAATTAACAGAATCTTCTTTTTAGGTAAAAAATAACTCTCTTTCGTGAATGCATAAATGTATCGTCTCTTTTTATCCAAATCAAATTTGCAATTTGATTTGGATAAAATAAATAAATAAAGTAGTATATATCAAGAAATCAAGAATTTTTGTGGACTAACTATAGATTAAACTAACTGGAAATAACTGGTATAATAATAATAATTATTTTTCCTGATTCGGTAAAATCCACGGAAAAGAAAAAAAAAAATTATTTTTTATGGTCAAAAATTCATTTATCTCAGCTATTCGACAAGAAAAAGAGAAAAACTGTGGATCCGTTGAATTTCAAGTATTCAGTTTCACGGATAAGATACGGAGACTTACTTCACATTTGGAATTACATAAAAGAGATTTTTTATCGCAAAGGGGTCTACGAAAAATTCTGGGAAAACGTCAACGGTTGCTGGATTATTTGTCAAAGAAAAATAGAGTACGTTATAAGAAATTAATTGGTCAATTGGGTATTCGGGAGTCAAAAACTCATTAATTTTAAGATTAGTTTTAATTTTTTCTTTAGTTATTTGTTATTAGTTATTTGTTAATAGTAGTTATTAGATTTTTCATTGTGATGAACCTCGTTTGAGAAATTCATGGAATAATGAATTAAGGAAGAAAAGATATGACTGTACCGGCTACAAGAAAAGATCTCATGATAGTTAATATGGGCCCTCACCACCCATCAATGCATGGTGTTCTTCGACTGATCGTTACTCTCGATGGCGAAGATGTTATTGACTGTGAACCCATATTGGGTTATTTACACAGAGGGATGGAAAAAATAGCGGAAAATCGAACAATTATACAATATTTGCCTTATGTAACACGGTGGGATTATTTAGCCACTATGTTCACAGAAGCAATAACAGTAAATGCACCAGAACGACTGGAAAGTGTTCAAGTACCTAAAAGAGCCAGTTACATTAGAGTAATTATGTTGGAACTGAGTCGTATAGCTTCTCATTTGTTATGGCTTGGACCTTTTATGGCGGATATTGGCGCACAGACTCCCTTTTTCTATATTTTCAGAGAAAGGGAATTGTTATATGATCTATTCGAAGCCGCCACGGGTATGCGAATGATGCATAATTATTTCCGTATTGGGGGAGTCGCCGCGGATCTGCCTTATGGCTGGATAGATAAATGTTTGGATTTCTGCGATTATTTTTTAACAGGAATTGTTGAATATCAAAAACTTATTACCCGGAATCCTATTTTTTTGGAACGAGTTGAAGGAGTAGGGATTATTGGGGGAGAGGAAGCAATAAATTGGGGTTTATCAGGACCGATGTTACGAGCTTCTGGAATCCAATGGGATCTTCGTAAAGTTGATCGTTATGAGTCTTACAATAAATTCGATTGGGAAGTCCAATGGCAAAAAGAAGGAGATTCGCTAGCTCGTTATTTAGTACGAATCGGTGAAATGAAGGAATCTATAAAAATTATTCAACAGGCTCTAGAAGGAATTCCTGGAGGACCTTATGAAAATTTAGAAGTCCGACGCTTTGATAGAGGAAAAAATTCCGAATGGACTAATTTTGACTATAGATTTATTACTAAAAAACTTTCACCCAATTTTGAATTGTCAAAACAAGAACTTTATGTGAGAGTAGAGGCCCCAAAAGGAGAATTAGGAATTTATTTGATAGGAGATAGTAGTGTTTTCCCCTGGAGATGGAAAATTCGTCCACCAGGTTTTATCAATTTGCAAATTCTACCTCAACTAGTTAAAAGAATGAAATTGGCTGATATCATGACGATACTAGGTAGTATAGATATCATTATGGGAGAAGTTGATCGTTGAAATGATAATTGATACGACAGAAATAGAAGTACAAGCTATCAATTCTTTTTCTAAATCGGAATCCTTAAAAGAAGTCTATGGCCTCATATGGATCTTTGTTCCTATTTTAACCCTTCTATTAGGAATCATAATAGGGGTACTCGTAATTGTGTGGTTAGAAAGAGAAATATCCGCAGCAATACAACAACGTATCGGGCCTGAATATGCCGGCCCATTAGGAATTCTTCAAGCTCTAGCGGATGGGACCAAATTACTTTTTAAAGAGGACCTACTTCCATCCAGAGGAGATATTCGTTTGTTTAGCGTGGGACCGTCTATAGCGGTCATATCAGTTCTACTAAGTTTTTTAGTAATTCCTTTTGGGTATCGCCTTGTTTTAGCCGATCTTAGTATAGGTGTTTTTTTATGGATCTCCATTTCAAGTATTGCTCCTATTGGACTTCTTATGTCAGGATATGGATCGAACAATAAATATTCCTTTTCAGGTGGTCTACGGGCTGCTGCTCAATCTATTAGTTATGAAATACCATTAACTCTATGTGTGTTATCAATATCTCTACGTGTGATTCGTTGGAACATGATTATTTTCCCTTCTCTTTAGAAATGAAATTTAAAGTAAAAAGGTTGAATATTATTGAATGGGTATTTTCATTTTTTATTCATCAATTTTTTATTCATCATTAGGGTCGATGAGTTAAACTAGATAGTTATATGAGTAAAACCAAACTGCTTAGAAATTTGCAGTAAGAAGATAAAATCTCATTCCCTATGTACAAGAATATAAACATAAGCAGTGTAAACTGTTTATCCCAAGATTAATAATCTTTGACTAATTATTATATCTTGAAGCGGGTACAAAAGATCAACCGTATGGGGTTACACTACTACTGTCTTATATGTATTACCATACCGGGGATCAATCCAAAATCAGTGGACAGTTAGGAACACCAAGGTACATAAAAGATTAGTAATGGAGATAATGTAAGATATCAAAAACAGTATTTTTTGATAAAAAAAAAAGTTTGGATAAAACGAATCATAATGAGGACTTTAAGTTGGTAGAAATGACCAAGCAGTACTTCCTCACGATTCCTATCTAGAGTATGCTCCTATTCGCTGATTAAAGAAATGACTATCAAAAACGAACTAATCCTTTATTTTTTTTTTCAGAGTATCCTCTCTCTGAGTCTCTGAGAAAGAAGAAGAGGAACTAAAGAAAAGAAATGGAATGCAAAAATAGAATGAGAAAAGTGAAGAAATAATAATAAAAGATTTTTATTTCTTATTTTCCCATCCATATCTATATCTATACATATAGAGTAGAATTAGTATCATGAATTTTGAATTAATGCCCAATTCTTTCTTTTTCTTTCTAGTTATTGATATAACGAGTATTTTATTGAAGGATTAAGTTATTACCGAACAAAAATAAAATAGAAATTCTAATGGATAAGATCAATTCGGAAGCGCATTTTTGATTCTAGCAGACGGAATTTCATTGGTCTAATTTTTGGCTACCCGATATATATTTATTGTATTTACTATCTAAATTAAATAAAGATGGAGATAATATCGAGCAAGTCCTTACATTTATTTTTGGCCATAGAGGAGCCGTATGAAGCCGAGGTCTCATGTACGGTTTTGAAATAGCGATATGAACGGTGATGTTATTATCGACTATAATTATCTAACAGTTCAAGTACAGTTGATATAGTTGAGGCACAGTCAAAATATGGCTTTGGGGGGTGGAATCTGTGGCGTCAGCCTATAGGGTTTGTAGTTTTTCTAATTTCTTCTCTAGCGGAATGTGAAAGATTACCCTTCGATTTACCAGAAGCAGAGGAGGAATTAGTCGCAGGTTATCAAACAGAGTATTCAGGTATCAAATACGCTTTATTTTACCTTGCTTCTTACCTAAATTTATTAGTTTCTTCATTATTTATAACAGTTCTTTACTTAGGTGGGTGGAATTTATCTATTCCGTACATACCCATTCCTGAACTTTTCGGAATAAATAAAATGGCTGGAGTCTTTGGAATGACAATTGGAATATTTATTACATTAGCGAAAGCTTATTTGTTTCTGTTCATTCCTATCACAGCAAGATGGACTTTACCTAGGATGAGAATAGACCAGCTATTAAATCTTGGATGGAAATTTCTTTTGCCTATTTCCCTGGGTAATCTATTATTGACAACTTCGTCCCAACTTGTTTCACTATAAATAATAGAATAGGATAATGATATTCTAGATTTATAACCGATCTCAAACAAGAGAAAAAAACAGCAATTTATTCACGGAGATCCACAATATGTTCCCTATGGTGACCGGGTTCATAAATTATGGTCAACAAACAATACGAGCTGCAAGGTACATTGGTCAAAGTTTCATAATTACCTTATCCCATACAAATCGTTTACCTGTAACTATTCAATATCCTTATGAAAAATCGATCACATCAGAACGTTTCCGTGGTCGAATCCACTTCGAATTTGATAAATGTATTTCTTGTGAAGTATGTGTTCGTGTATGTCCCATAGATCTACCCGTTGTTGATTGGAGATTTGAAAAAGATATTAAAAAGAAACAATTGCTTAATTATAGTATTGATTTTGGAGTTTGTATATTTTGTGGTAACTGTGTCGAGTATTGTCCAACAAACTGTTTATCGATGACTGAAGAATATGAACTTTCTACTTATGATCGTCACGAATTGAATTATAATCAAATTGCTTTGGGCCGATTACCAATGTCAGTAATTGGAGATTACACAATTCAAACAGTTATGAATTCGACTCAAATCAAAATAGACAAAGATAAACCCCTTGATTCAAGAACAATTACTGATTACTAAGATTTTGTTTTTTGATATAAAGGATTCAAGTTTTTGGTTGGTCAGAAATTACAAATAATAATTAATAACTATTGATTGTTGAGAATTACTCTTTAATTTAAACCGATAGTTTCGCGATCATTTCGAAATATCAAATTCCAACTATTTCTTTTTTTTGAAAAAAAAAAGAAAAAAGAAAGTAGGATTCACCAATAACTTTATCTATATCTACACCATATTAAGATTGAATATTTAATTCAATTAGAAATCCATCATATAAAAAAAAATAAAGGTAACACCCTTCTCTTTCCTGGACTATTTAGTAAGGTCATGAAATATTTCGACTTATTTATTTGTTATACATAATGGATTTACCTGGACCAATACACGATATACTTGTAGTATTTCTAGGATTATTTCTTCTAATAGGAGGTCTAGGAGTAGTATTATTTACCAATCCAATTTATTCTGCCTTTTCATTAGGATTCGTTCTTGTTTGTATATCCTTATTCTATATTCCAGCAAACTCCTATTTTGTAGCTGCCGCACAGCTCCTTATTTATGTGGGAGCCATAAATGTCTTAATAATATTTGCTGTTATGTTCATGAACGGTTCAGAATATTCTAACGGTTCCTATCTTTGGACTGTTGGAGATGGAGTCACTTCACTGGTTTGTACAAGTATTCTTTTTTCACTAATTACTACTATCCCAGATACGTCATGGTACGGAATTATTTGGACTACAAGATCAAACCAGATTATAGAACAGGACCTTATAAGTAACGTTCAACAAATTGGAATTCATTTATCAACAGATTTTTATCTTCCGTTTGAACTTATTTCTATAATTCTTTTAGTTTCTTTGATAGGTGCAATTACTATGGCTCGTCAATAGCAAATACTTAGAATTAATAAGAATTAATAAAATTGTTAGAAATTTTAAATCAAATGAAAAGGGGAAAGTTTTTAGTTTAATCTACTGCGGATACCCTCTTTTTTTCTGTAATTGCTCGATTCTAGTCAATCAAATCCGTTGAATTATTGTTCATATTGAAATGAATCGAGATTGATGAGGAGTTAGTCAATGATGTTCGAACATGTACTTTTTTTGAGCGTCTATTTATTTTCTATAGGTATCTATGGATTGATCACAAGTCGAAACATGGTTAGAGCACTTATGTGTCTTGAACTTATACTAAATTCGGTTAATATTAATCTCGTAACGTTTTCTGATATATTTGATAGTCGTCAATTAAAAGGAGACATTTTCTCAATCTTTATTATAGCCATTGCAGCCGCGGAAGCAGCTATTGGACTAGCTATTGTTTCGTCGATCTATCGTAACAGAAAATCAACTCGTATCAATCAATCAAATTTGTTGAATAATTAGTAATAACTATTATATAAATAGAAAATTTTTTTTTTTCATTTTTTATTCTTTTATAGTAATATGTATAATATTATATTATATTATATTTCCATATTACTATTGCAATATTGACGATGCATTGACCGATGTCAATGTGAAGTCATATGCGTGACTCGTATGATCATGGTTGTTGAAACGGAAATCAAAGTCTCTTGGTCTTTTTTCATGAACAGATTTAGAAATATATATTGATTCTTAAGATTTTTTTGATAAACCATTGATTCGTCTGGTGTCTACAATATAAATATAATTCATTTACTCCTGATTTTACTTTACCAGATCGAAAATTTTTTATGTTCAAAACTAGAATTTATAGACCCAATGTCGCATTCAGTAAAAATTTATGATACATGCATAGGATGTACTCAATGTGTACGAGCCTGCCCCACAGATGTATTGGAAATGATACCTTGGAACGGATGTAAAGCTAAGCAAATTGCTTCTGCGCCAAGAACGGAGGACTGTGTAGGTTGTAAGAGATGTGAATCCGCCTGTCCAACAGATTTTTTGAGTGTCCGTGTTTATTTATGGCATGAAACAACCCGCAGCATGGGTCTATCTTATTGATACGTTATAAAAAACTCCACTTGAATCATTTGATTCCTTTTTACCGACAAAAGCCCGTACTCGATAAAATATATTATTCCGAGCACGGGTTTTTTAGTCAAAACGCATCTTGTCTTTATCACGAGTTATTTCCCTTGGTTAACGCTACTTGTAGTTTTGCCAATATTCGCAGGTTCTTCAATTTTATTTCTCCCTCATAAGGGGAATAAGGTATTTAGGTGGTATACTATATGTATATGCTTATTAGAACTCCTTCTAACAACCTATGTGTTCTGTTATCATTTCCAATTGGACGATCCATTAATTCAATTGGAGGAGGATTTAAAATGGATAAATATTTTTGATTTTCACTGGAGACTGGGAATCGATGGACTTTCCATGGGACCCATTTTACTGACAGGATTTATCACTACTTTAGCTACTTTAGCAGCTTGGCCTGTTACTCGAAATTCGCGATTATTCTATTTCCTGATGTTAGCAATGTACAGTGGTCAAATAGGATTATTTTCTTCTCGAGACCTTTTACTTTTTTTCCTTATGTGGGAGTTAGAATTAATTCCTGTTTACTTACTTTTATCCATGTGGGGGGGAAAGAAACGTTTGTACTCGGCTACAAAGTTTATTTTGTACACTGCGGGGGGTTCCATTTTTCTCTTAATAGGGGTTCTAGGTATGGGTTTATATGGTTCCAATGAACCAACATTGGATTTTGAAAGATTAGCTCATCAGTCATATCCTGTGGCATTAGAAATAATATTCTATTTGGGCTTCCTTATTGCTTATGCTGTCAAATTGCCGATTATACCCCTACATACATGGCTACCAGATACCCATGGAGAAGCACATTACAGTACATGTATGCTTCTAGCTGGAATCTTATTAAAAATGGGAGCATATGGATTGATTCGGATCAATATGGAATTATTACCGCACGCCCACTCTATATTTTCTCCCTGGTTGGTGATAGTAGGGACAATGCAAATAATCTATGCAGCTTCAACTTCTCTTGGTCAACGCAATTTAAAAAAGAGAATAGCCTATTCTTCTGTATCTCACATGGGTTTCATAATTATAGGAATTGGTTCTATAACCGGCATGGGACTCAACGGAGCCATATTACAAATACTCTCTCATGGATTTATTGGTGCTGCACTTTTTTTCTTAGTAGGAACGAGTTGTGATAGAATACGTCTTGTTTATCTCGACGAAATGGGGGGGATATCCATTCCAATGCCAAAAATATTTACTCTGTTTAGTAGTTTCTCAATGGCTTCTCTTGCATTGCCAGGAATGAGTGGTTTTGTTGCGGAATTAGTAGTATTTTTTGGAATAATTACCAGTCCAAAATTGCTTTTAATGCCAAAAATATTAATTACATTTGTAATGGCAATTGGAATGATATTAACTCCTATTTATTTATTATCTATGTTACGTCAGATGTTCTATGGATACAAACTATTCAATGTTCCAAATTCCAATTTTGTGGATTCTGGACCAAGAGAACTATTTGTTTCGATCTGTATCTTTTTACCCATAATAGGGATTGGTATTTATCCAGATTTCGTTCTCTCGCTATCAGTTGACAAGGTACAAGCTATCCTATCTAATTATTTTCATAGATAGTTTTCAGTACTGAGACAGAAATGAAAGTTTTCGTTTTAAGAGTTTTTAAATCATTCGCTATAGAATACAACGCAAAAAAAGAAAATGAATTAAAATTGTAATAAGATGTATTCCGGGTTTTTGAGAACCATTTGAATCAAGGAATCATTCAAATCAAATGGTTCTCAAAAACCCGCACAAACTTTCCGTTATATATGGGACGATGGTCTTATGTATTCCTCATGGAATTTATTCAATTAGATGTTAATGTGAATGAACCATAACTATGTAGACCTATTCCTAATAGATTGATCCCAAAATAGCATATCCAAATTATAAGAAATCCTATAGAAGCTACAAGTGCCGAATTCGTACTTTGCAAAGTTTGATTTGTTCTAGTATGTGAATAAATCGCGAATATAGTCCAAGTAATAAAGGCCCAAGTTTCCTTGGGGTCCCAATTCCAATAAGATCCCCATGCCTCATTAGCCCATACTGCTCCAGAAAGAATACCTATGGTTAAAAAGGTAAACCCTAAACTAATGACACGATAACTCCAATAATCCAAACGCTGAGTTAATTGATATTTGTAATAATTTTGAAATGAAACAAAGGAAGTGTGTTTAAAAACATTTTTTTTTTCGTTCAAGTATTCGATCTTGCCAAAGAAAAATGACTTAATCTTAATTAAGTCAATACCAAAAATATCGATGTTTTTGCGAAATGTAATGACTAGAAAAGCCACTGATAATAACGACCCACATAAAAGAGCTGCGTAACTCAATAACATCATACTTACGTGCATCATTAACCATTGAGATTGTAGAGCAGGTACTAATATTGACGATTGGTGCATTTCACTTGAAAGACCCGATGTAGCGAAACCTTGGGTAAAAATGGCACTTGGGGCGGTTATTGCGCTTAAATCATTTTTCTGATTCCGTATCTTGGAAATCATATGAATAATGGAAAAACTCCATGAAAGGAAGATTAATGACTCGTATAAATTACTTAATGGAAAATGTCTCGAAGAAATCCAACGAGTAACTAATAATCCTGTTATAGAAAAAAAAGTAGCTATCATTCCTTTTTCCGACGAATCCCGCAACCCTATAATTTCGTGGACTAATAGGGTCATCAAATGAATCGTAATCACAATTGAAATGATCGAAAAAGAGAGATGAGTTAATATATGTTCTAAAGTGACAAATATCATAGATAAAAGAGGTCCCATTACAGAATGGAAATAGGGAATTAAATACATTATAGGATGCATTGTATCTCTATGCCGCCACTCGGACTCGAACCGAGATGCTCTAGCACTGCTTCCTAAGAGCAGCGTGTCTACCGATTTCACCATAGCGGCTTACTTGAAATAATAATAATCAATTCATATTGAATCGTCTAGATCCAATATAGTTTAGGAACCATTAGAACTGATAAATAAGATTTGAATTCATCTTTGAATTTTCAATAATTCTTAATTAGGTTAGTATCATCGTAGGTTCAGTTTTAACAATCAACTTTTACGTACTATCTATATGCTAGGTTCCCCCGGAACATTTGGAATTTGAAATGAAAGTTTTTTCAGTCGAAATAGAAACTAAGAACTGTCCCCTTTATTTTATTTTATATATATTTATATATTTTGAATCCGCGAAATCAGATAAATGAAAAACAAATCGTCAAAGAGATTTATTTTATCAATGAACAAAATGAAAAAATTTAATGAAATTCTATAGGATTTCATATTTATCATTTATCACAATTTAATTACTAATACTAAATTTCAATTTAAGGAATAACAATTTCGAGACTTTTCTTAGTATCATTAAGTATTAATAAACTATTAATATAATAGTTTATTGTGTACAAAATTTCTAAATAAAACAAATTTCAATATTCATCACTACTTTCTTTTCCCAATAGAATGCACAAAGATTTTTCTATTAGGAAAAGAAAATTAATAGGACAAAAACCATCTCACAAATTAATAAATAGATTCTAAAAAACTAGAATGAAAATGAAAAAAAAATCATAATAATGATATTTAGAACCGACAGACAAAGAAATTCTTATTCTATATATTATAGCAGCTAGTTCTAACTAATATTGAGGAGTTCAATATATCAATACATTAGTTAATGGGAATTCTTCCTATTCCAAAATTGAAAGTTCTTCTAGCTACGGAAATTCCTATTATTCCAAGATTTTCTTACTTGTTTGTCGCACAAAAAAACTTTTTGAATCTCCGGTGGAAACTGACTTTGCTAAAGAAAAAGCTTTTATTGCAGCTAAATATCCCTTTTTCTTCCAAATATTTCTACGAATACGTTTTTTTGATATAGAAGTACGTTTTTTTGGAACTGCCATTCAAAAAAAGAGTTACTTATTTTTATTTTTGTATGTGAAAGACATGTATTGCTCAAAATGGGTCATTCTTTTTTAGTCATTTTCTATACTTAATTACGTCTATAATAGTTTTTTCATAACATACATTTTTTTTATAAGATACAATACTACAATACAAATATATATTAATATTATTTATATAATATAAATAATATTAATATAAATAATATATACAAATATATGCATGTCACATATCTAACACACTAGGGAATAAAATAGAAGAAAGGAGGGGAAAATTTGAAAATGAAAAGGGATTTTTATGACGATTAGTTGTAATTGAATAAGCTCATAGTGCCGTGTCTATAATTTAAGTTCAAACTTCAACTACAACTAGTAGTAAATATCTTAAACAAGACATTCCATTACCTAAGAAAGGGAACTTCCATTTTTAGTTATTTTTATTTTAATTCTATTCTATATACAAAGTAAGAAGTATTATAAGATAAGATTTCGGATACTTTCTTATTGGATTGGAATCCAATCAATTAGTTCCGCAGTAATTACTACAAATAAATTCACTAGAATAACTAGATCTTTTTTCATTTATTGATGCATCCATATTCTACTATTTTGGTATAATTGTTTTTATTTACTAGACTATAGTATATGATAGGCTTACATATTACCAGAATAGAATGATAATATAGTTGTAGAATGATTTAAAATCTCATATTCCTCATTTCTATAAATACCTTTCTTTAGTTAATAAAGTTAATAACTAAGTAATTATTCTTACCTAACTTTTTGGTCATATCATTTGACTAACCAATTGAATTGGAACTTTTTGAATATTTCCTCCAATATCTGAGAAAAGTCAGAATAATGAAAAATCAAAAAATTTTCATATCTTTTTTTGTTGATTTTTTTTTGTTCCTTTCGAAAACGATAAGAATTGGTGAATCGGAAACAATTATAAGATAAGAAAAAATGGAAATTTGTTTTTTTTATGGAACATACATATAAATATGCGTGGATAATACCTCTTCTTCCACTTCCAGTTACTATGTTAATAGGATTTGGACTTTTGCTTATTCCGACAGCAACAAAAAATATTCGTCGTATGTGGGCTTTTCCAAGTGTTTTGATGTTAAGTATAGCTATGGCATTTTCGGTTAATCTGTCTATTCAGCAAATAAATGGAAATTCTATCTATCAATATCTATGGTCTTGGACCGTCAATAATGATTTTTCTTTAGAGTTCGGACACTTGATCGATCCACTTACTTCTATTATGTCAATATTAATTACTACTGTTGGAATCATGGTTCTTATTTATAGTGACAATTATATGTCTCACGATCAAGGATATTTGAGATTTTTTGCCTATATGAGTTTTTTCAATACTTCTATGTTGGGATTAGTTACTAGTTCCAATTTGATACAAATTTATATTTTTTGGGAACTTGTAGGAATGTGTTCCTATTTATTAATAGGTTTTTGGTTCACACGACCAATTGCGGCAAGTGCTTGTCAAAAAGCTTTTGTAACCAATCGTATAGGGGATTTTGGTTTATTATTAGGAATTTTAGGACTTTATTGGATAACAGGTAGTTTAGAATTTCGGGATTTGTTCGAAATAGTTAATAACTTGGTTCAGAATAATGGAGTAGATTCTTTATTTGCTACTCTGTGTGCTTCTTTTTTATTCCTTGGTGCAGTTGCTAAATCCGCACAATTTCCCCTTCACATATGGTTACCTGATGCTATGGAAGGACCCACTCCCATTTCGGCTCTTATACATGCTGCTACTATGGTAGCAGCGGGAATTTTTCTTGTAGCTCGGCTTCTTCCTCTTTTCATAGTTATACCTTCCATAATGAATCTTATTTCTTTAATAGGCGTAATAACAGTACTATTAGGAGCGACTTTGGCTCTTGCTCAAAGAGACATTAAAAGAAGTTTAGCTTATTCTACAATGTCTCAATTGGGTTATATTATGTTAGCTTTGGGCATAGGTTCTTATCGAGCAGCTTTATTCCATTTGATCACTCATGCCTATTCGAAAGCTTTATTGTTTTTGGGATCCGGATCTATTATTCATTCAATGGAACCCATTGTTGGATATTCACCAGAAAAAAGTCAAAATATGGTTCTTATGGGCGGTTTAGCAAAATATGTTCCAATTACAAGAATTACTTTTTTATTAGGTACACTCTCTCTTTGTGGTATTCCACCTCTTGCTTGTTTTTGGTCCAAAGATGAAATTCTTAATGATAGTTGGTTGTATTCACCAACTTTCGCAATAATAGCATCCTTCACAACAGGATTAACCGCATTTTATATGTTTCGGA